TGAATCTATTAAATCTAGATAAAAAAAAAAGACAAAATAATTTCTATTTATAATAGAATCTTTTAAAACAAAAAAGAGAAAAGAATTTAGAATATACTCCTGTTCCAGCTGCTACTGCAGTTTTCTTGATCTACCCGAAGCTTTTCAGATGAGACATTCATAAAAAACTCTACTAGAATTCTTAGCGGATAATCCCAATTTAGGTTGAATAGTAGTACATTAATTATTCTATATTTATTCTATTATAGAAATATATAATAACAAATTACTAAAAAGATTAATACAAAAAAGAAAATATACGAAGAAATTCGCCCCCCCCCCACATATTTGATAGCCTCGCCTATAAAAAAACTTGAAATACCAATTCCATTTGGAATTCCATCAATTACTTGTCTATCAAAAAAATAATTGAATTTAGCTAATTTTCTTACACTCGCAATTAAAGATACTTCATAAAAAGCATCTATATAACCACGATTATATGACCAATCATATATAACATTGATTATTTTATCAGCAATAATTTTTTTAGGAACACTTTTTTGAAATAAATTAAATAAGTTCAAATTTTGTAAAGAAGAAAAAACAGGTTTATATAAAAAAGACGCTATAAATATTCCGAAAAAAGCTATACTCACCGAAAAAGTTGCATTTGTAAAAAATTCATACCAATCCACAGAATTCTTTGAATTTTGATGTAAAAGGTCTATAGAAGGAATTAACAATTTAGATAATATATCCAAATCTATTCCTTCTTGGCTGAAAGAAATTCCTATGGACCCAACGAAGAAAGTAAATAGTACTAATACAAGCATAGAAAATAGCATAGTATTGTCTGATTCATGAGGATAAAAAAAAGGAATATTTTTAGTACCAAAATAGGTACTATCAAGAAAAAGACGTCTTATGCTTTTGACATTTTGATTAATTCGATGTGAATATGTCCTCTTCCGAAAAAAAGAAGTTCTTTCATTATTATTCATTGTTAATAAAGCCAATAAATGAATTTTGTTTTTTAATTTTTTTTTTTCTTCTTTGCCCCATAAAGATATTGAATAGAAAGAACTATTTTTCTTTCCATTGAAATTTTGAAAATGAACGTTTAAATATCCTTCAAAAACAAGTAAATAGATTCGAAACATATAAAATGCAGTTAATCCTGCTGTGGAACAAGCTATTATTGCGAAAATTGGTGAATACAACCAACTATCATTAAGAATCTCATCCTTGGACCAAAAACAAGCAAAAGGTGGAATACCACAAAGAGAAAGTGTACCTATTAAAAAAGCGGTTTTTGTAATTGGCGCATGTTTTGTTAAACCGCCCATAAGAACCATATTTTGACTTTTATCTGGAGAATATCCAACAATAGCTTCCATTGAATGAATAATGGATCCAGATCCTAAAAACAACAATGCTTTTGAATAAGCATGAGTAATCAAATGAAATAAAGCGGCTCGATAAGAGCCCATACCTAAAGCTAACATCATATAACCCAATTGAGACATTGTAGAATAGGCCAAATTTTTCTTAATATCTTTTTGAGCAATAGCTAAAGTAGCTCCTAATACTACTGTTATTATACCTATCAAAGCTATTCCACTCATTATGGAGGGTATAACTATGAAAAGAGGAAGAAGTCGAGCTACAAGAAAAATGCCTGCTGCTACCATAGTAGCAGCATGTATAAGAGCAGAAATAGGAGTAGGACCTTCCATAGCATCTGGTAACCATACATGAAGAGGGAATTGGGCAGATTTTGCAACTGATCCGCAAAATAACAAGAGGGCGCACAAAGTAACAAAAAAAAGATTTACCTCATTCTTATCAATTAAGTTATTGAATATTTGAAATAAATCCCGAAATTCCAAACTACCCGTTATCCAATAAAAACCTAAAATTCCTAATAATAAACCAAAATCTCCCACACGATTAGTTACAAACGCTTTTTGACAAGCATTTGCCGCAATAGGACGTGTGAACCAAAAACCTATTAATAGATAAGAACACATTCCAACCAATTCCCAAAAAATATAAACTTGTATCAAATTTGAACTAGTAACTAACCCTAACATTGAAGTATTAAAAAAACTCAGGTAAGTAAAAAATCTCAAATAGCCTTGATCATGAGACATGTAACTATCACTATAAATTAAAACCAGAATCCCAACGGTAGTGATTAATATTGACATAATAGAAGTAAGTGAATCGATCAAGTAGCCAAACTCTAAAGAAAGATCATTATTTATAGTCCAAGACCCTACATATTGATAGATAGAACTATTCTCGATTTGATGAATAGATAGATCGATCGAAAAAATCATAACTATCGTTAACAATAAAATACTAGGAAAAGCCCACATACGGCGAAGATTTTTTGTTGCCGTAGGAAAAAGTAGAAGTCCTACCCCTATTAAAATAGGAACTGGAAGTGGGATGAAAGGTATGATCCATGAAGATTGATGTATATATTCCATACAAAAAAAATAAAGAATAAAAAATATTTGGATTCTTGATGAATTTTGTTTCTTATTCGTTTGTTTTATCTCTTTTGTAAAGGGGTTCGGTTAATAAAAAAGTGGATAAATAAATCGAATTTGATATTCTTAATTGTTCTGAATCTTTGCACAATCGTTCTAAATATTGGAAAGTACAAAGTCAAAATCGGCCAAAAACCAAATTCCTAGTGAAAATATAAAAAAATTCTTATTATTTTAAGTAATATTAATTATTTTAAGTAATCTTAATTATTTTAAGTAATATTAATTATAAGTAATATAAATTATTATGTTAGTCATTTTTATATATATTAATAAAAATGACTAATAATAAATAAATAAAAACAAAATTTGTAAAATCAAAATTTTTATCTATAGAGTGAGGATGGGGATAAATCATTACACCAAAACGAGGAGCATTTGTTTATTTTGATATAAATTATAAAAACAATATAAAATAATACTTTTTTTATTATTCAGAAACTTCAGTTTCTTTTTGAACTAATTGATTCTTTTACATTACAATAAAAAGAGATCCATAGATAGATATCTATTATCTATGAAAAATTTGGAAAAGGTTTATAATATTCAATGTTTTTACTTTAGCTATAAAAAAAAAAGAAAGAGGGGATTCAGTAAGAAGCTAATTACAGAATAATTCGTTTTCATTTACAGAACAAATGTCTTTCACATCGAACTATAGGAATTAAAAAACTATCCTAATTGTATGGCAGTTCCAAAAAAGCGCACTTCTATATCAAAAAAAAAAATTCGTAAGAATTTTTGGAAAAAAAAGGCATATCGGACAGCATTGAAAGCCTTTTCATTAGCTCAATCTATTTTTACAGGTAAATCAAAAAGTTTTTTTTGTAACAAATAAAAACGTTAGATTGGAATAATATGAATTAGCTCGATTCAAAGAGTATTCTTTAATACTGATTTTATACTAATACTAGTATAGAATATGGAACATATATTTAGAATATATTATATATAGAATATATAATATATTCTAAATATATATATCGAATCTAATTTTTTAATTTTTTTGAATGTAGTGTTAAATTTTTGATATTTGAATGGATCAAAATTTAAAATTTAAATAGATTCCTTCAATCTCGACGATTGACTAAAGAATTGGTTATTATGATTTCGAGTAAGCCGCTATGGTGAAATTGGTAGACACGCTGCTCTTAGGAAGCAGTGCTAGAGCATCTCGGTTCGAGTCCGAGTAGCGGCATGGTATCCTATCCTATATTTTTAAAATTTTAAAAGAATAAGTCCTATAATGAATTCAATTCTCTATTTCTATTCCTAATATTCATACCTTTTTTATTTTCATTATAGATATTTATTTTCATTATATATATATGATATTTTCAACTTTAGAGCATATATTAACTCATATATCGTTTTCGGTCATATCAATTGTTATTTCAATTCATTTGATAACCTTATTAGTCAATGAAATCGTAGGATTATATGATTTGTCCAAAAAAGCCATGATAATAACTTTTTTCTGTGTAACGGGATTGTTAATTACTCGTTGGTTTTTTTCGGGCCATTTACCATTTAGTGATTTATATGAATCGCTAATCTTTCTTTCATGGGGTTTTTCAATTTTTCATATGGTTCCGTGTTTTAAAAAGGAGAAAAACCTTTTAAGTACAATAATAGCACCAAGTGTTATTTTTACCCAAGGCTTTGCGACTTCGGGTCTTTTAACCAAAATGCATCAATCTGTAATATTAGTACCCGCTCTACAATCCCATTGGCTAATGATGCACGTAAGTATGATGATATTGGGCTATGCAGCTCTTTTATGTGGATCATTATTATCGGTGGCTATTTTAGTAATTACGTTTCAAGAAGTCATCCAAATTCTTGGAAAAAGCAAGAATTTGGATTCTTTAAATAAATCAGTTGATTTTGTTGAAATAAAATACATGAATATGAATGAAAGAAACAATGTTTTACGAAAAACATCTTTTTCTTCTTCTAGAAATTATTACAGGTCTCAATTTATTCAACAATTGGATCGTTGGGGTTATCGTATTATTAGTCTGGGTTTTCTGTTTTTAACGATAGGTATTCTTTCAGGAGCAGTATGGGCTAACGAGGCATGGGGATCCTATTGGAATTGGGATCCAAAGGAAACTTGGGCCTTTATTACTTGGACCATATTCGCGATTTATTTACATACTAGAAAAAATAAAAAATTAGAAGGTGTAAATTCTTCAATAGTGGCCTCTATAGGATTTCTTATAATTTGGATATGTTATTTGGGGATCAATCTATTAGGAATAGGACTACATAGTTATGGTTCCTTTACATCTAATTGAATTTCAATAAGTAAAGAACCTGAGAAATAAAAATATGGAAAGCATAAAAATATATACTTTCCATAAATCGTCGAGAACCCTTTCAATCAAGTAATGTAATGATTCAAGGGGTTCTCACAAACAACAAACATATTCGATTATAATTTAGATTTTTTAAGTGAATCTAACGGAAAAATATTTTTTTTTCATTGGGCAAAGGTTTTTTTATCTTTTTGATTCATTTATTCATGAAAAAGATCTATCAAAAATTAGCTAGAATAGCTTCAACCTTGTCAACCGAGAATGAGAAAATGAAATCTGGATAAATACCAATACCTAGTACGGGTATAAGGATAGAAATCGAAATAAATAATTCTCTCGGCCCAGAATCAAAAAAATAAGAGTTTGGTGTATTAAAAAACTTGTATCCATAGAACATCTGCCGTAAGATAGATAATAAATAAATAGGAGTTAATATCATTCCAATTGCGGTTACAAAAGTAATTAGTATTTTCATCATGAAAAGATATTTTTGACTCGTAATTATTCCAAAAAAAACTATCAATTCGGCAACAAAACCGCTCATGCCCGGCAATGCAAGAGAAGCCATCGATAAGATAGTGAAAATCGTGAATATTTTTGGCATTGGGATAGCCATTCCGCCCATTTCGTCAAGATAAAGAAGACGTAGTCTATCATAACTAGTTCCTGCCAAGAAAAAAAGCGCAGCGCCAATAAATCCATGAGATATTATTTGTAAAATGGCTCCGTTGAGCCCAGTATCACTTATAGAACCAATTCCTAGAATTATGAAACCCATATGAGATACCGAAGAATAAGCTATTCTTTTTTTTAAATTACGTTGACCAAAAGATGTTAAAGCGGCATAGATTATTTGAATAGAACCTAATAGCATTAACCAGGGGCAAAATATGGAATGAGCGTGGGAAAATAATTCCATATTAATTCGAACCAACCCATATGCTCCCATTTTTAATAAGATTCCGGCTAAAAGCATACAAGTGCTGTAATGTGCCTCTCCATGGGTATCTGGTAACCATGTATGTAAGGGTATAATCGGCGATTTGACAGCAAAAGCAATAAGAAATGCCATATATAATATTATTTCTAGCGCCACGGGATACGATTGATTAGTTAATGTTTCAAAATTTAATGTTGGTTCATTAGAACCATATAAACCGATACCCAGAATTCCCATTAATAAAAAAACAGAACCTCCTGCAGTGTACAAAATAAACTTTGTAGCTGAATACAAACGTTTCTTTCCCCCCCACATGGCTAAAAGTAGATAAACGGGAATTAATTCCAATTCCCACATGATGAAAAAAAGGAAAATGTCTCGAGAAGAAAATAGTCCGATTTGACCGCTATACATTGCTAACATCAGGAAATAGAATAATTGGTATTCTCGAGTAACGGGCTGAGCCGCTAAAGTGGCTAAAGTAGTTATAAATCCCGTCAGTAAAATAGGTCCTATAGAGAGTCCATCTATTCCCAATCTCCAGTAAAAATCAAAAAAATTGATCCATTTATAATTCTCCGTCAGTTGAATTAGTGGATCATCCAATTGGAAATGATAACAAAATGCATAGGTTGTTAGAAGGAGATCGATTAAGCATATACAAATGCTATACCACCTAATTACCTTATTTCCCCTATGAGGTAATAAGAAAATTAAGGAACCTGCGGCTATTGGGAAAACTACAACTATTGTTAACCAAGGAAAATAATTCGTGATAAAAATAAGATACACTTGGGCCAGAAAAGCCCGTGCTCAAAATATTTTCTATTTTGAGCACGGGCTTTTGCCAGTAAAAAAAACGTATTCGTGTGGTGTTTTTTGAAACGTATCAATAAGCTAGACCCATACTTCGAGTTGTTTCATGCCATAAATAAACTCGAACACTTAAGAAATCCGTTGGACAAGCGGACTCACACCTCTTACAACCAACACAGTCCTCTGTTCTTGGGGCAGAAGCTATTTGCTTAGCTTTACATCCATCCCAAGGTATCATTTCTAATACATCTGTGGGACAGGCTCGGACACATTGAGTACATCCTATACATGTATCATAAATCTTTACTGAATGTGACATTGTATCTATAGTAATTTTTGAACATCAAAAAAGAAAATTATCGATCTAGTAAACTCGTAAATGAATCATATATTTATATACCAGATGAATCAATGATTTGTCATAATATTGTTAATCAAAAAAGACGTCTAGATAAATTTAGAAGAAGGAATAGAAGAGGACCAGGATACTTTGATTTCTTATGATTTAGGCAATGCAAACATGATCATAAGTTGTGTAGAATACATACTAATTTTAATTGATAAATATTACACTATTTGAATTTTTTTTATTAATTATGATTAATTAATTAATGCTATTTATTCAACAAATTCGATTGATTGATACGGGTTGATTTTCTGTTACGAGCAATTGCGGAAACAATAGCCAGTCCGATAGCTGCTTCAGCGGCTGCAATAGCTATAACAAAAATTGAAAAAATATTTCCTTTTAATTGGCGATTATCAAAAAAATCAGAAAAAGTTACGAGATTTATATTAACTGCATTCAATATAAGTTCAAGACACATAAGGGCTCGAACCATATTTCTGCTCGTGATCAATCCATAGATACCAATAGAAAACAAATAGGCACTCAAAACAAGTACATGTTCGAGCATCATTGACGAACTCCTTATTAATTTTGATTCATTTCAATATGAACAACAATTCAACAGATTCAATTGACTAAACAATATAACAAAACAAGTCTGGAATAAAATAATATGTCGGCAATAAAAAAAAGAGTTTATACATAAAAACTTTTTCACTTCACATAGAATTGAACAGAAATAAATGTAAAAAAATTGAAAAAAAAAATAGAATCTTGATTGATATTACTAATTCTTTAAAGATTTCTTACTGGCGAGCTACGACAATTGCACCTATCAAAGCAACTAAAAGAATTATTGAAATTAGTTCAAATGGAAGAAAAAAATCGGTTGATAAATGAATTCCAATTTGTTGACTAGTACTTATCAAATCTTGCTCAATAATCTGATTTGGTCTTGTAGTCCAAATAATTCCGTACCATGATGTATCTGGAATAATAGTTATTAGTGAAACAAAAATACTTGTACAAACTATCAAAGTAATCCCATCCCCAACGGTCCAAAGATTAAAATCTTGATAATATTCGGAACTATTCATGAACATCACAGCAAATATGATTAAAATGTTAATAGCTCCCACGTAAATAAGTAGCTGTGATGCAGCTACAAAATGCGAGTTTGATAAAATATATAATAAGGATATACAAACAAGAACCAGTCCCAAGGAAAAAGCAGAAAAAATCGGGTTGGTAAGTAATACTACTCCTAGACTTCCTAATAGAATACCCGATCCCAGAAAGACTAAAAGAAAATCGTGTAGCGTTTCAGGCAAATCCATTATATGTAAAAAAAAAGACAAAGAAATCGAAATTTCATGACCTTATTGATATGACCAGGAAAAAAATTTTATATACTTAAATTTTTTTTGTATTGAAAAAAAATCCTAAGGAGTTTTCATTGATATAGTTACTGTCATATAATCAATGTCATTCCAGTCTTTATACTAAAGAGTAGTTTGAAACGATATTCAAACTTAAGTATAAAATAAAAGTAGGTATAACATATATAACTATTTAAAATTATAAAATTATTTATTTGATATTTTTATAATTTTGATATTTTTATAATAATTTTATAATAATAATATATTTAATTATTCTATTTAATTAAGTTAATTAAGAATAAATTTCTATAATTCTATAATTATAATATAGAATATTTCTAATCGGATATCTACTATAATTATTTATTTTCATTTTTTTTTATTTGGATAATATTTTATTTCAATTATTCTATCTATTATATTTCTATATTCTATATATTTATTCTATATATATTATAGATTTATATTTATATTATAGAATATTCTTATTTTTATTTAATTATAAAAAATTATCTTTTTTTATTTGAATTGTTCGAATTGTATAATCATCAATTACTGACATTGGTAAACGGCCCAAAGCAATTTGATTATAATTCAATTCGTGACGATCATAAGTTGAAAGTTCATATTCTTCAGTCATTGATAAACAATTTGTTGGACAATACTCAATACAGTTACCACAAAAAATACAAATTCCGAAATCTATACTGTAATTTAGCAATCGTTTCTTTCGAATATCTGTTTCCAGTTTCCAATCAACAACGGGTAAATCTATAGGACATACACGAACACATACTTCACAAGCAATGCATTTATCAAATTCAAAATGGATTCGACCGCGGAAACGTTCCGATGTTATTAATTTTTCATAAGGATATTGAATAGTTACAGGTAAACGATTTGCGTGAGATAAGATAATCATGAAACTTTGACCAATGTACCTTGCAGCTCGGACTGTTTGTTGACCATAATTTATGAATCCAGTTACCATAAGGAACATATCGTAAATATCTAGGAATATTTTTGTTTTATTTCTTTCTCTTATTATAGAAGATAAATCTTTTACAGTGAAAACAATTGAGACGAAGTTGTTAATAATAGATTACCGAGAGAAATAGGTAAAAGAAATTTCCATCCAAGATTTAATAATTGATCCATTCTTAGCCTAGGCAAAGACCATCTTGTTAGGATAGAAACGAATAAGAAAAAATAAGTTTTAGCTAATGTAATAAAGAGATCAATTGTAGTTCCAAAAACTCCATATGTTTTATTTATTTCAAAAAACTCAGAAACGAATATGTACGGAATAGAGATATTTGAACCGCCCAAGTAAAGAACTGTTACAAATAATGAAGAAATTAAAAGGTTTAAGTAGGAAGCAACGTAAAATAAACCAAATCTAATACCCGAATATTCTGTTTGATAACCCGCTACTAATTCCTCTTCTGCTTCTGGTAAATCAAAAGGTAATCTTTCACATTCTGCTAGTGAAGAAATTAGAAAAACGATGAAACCCATAGGTTGACGCCACAAATTCCAACCCCAAAAACCATATTTAGATTGCGCATCAACTATATCAACTGTACTTAAACTGTTAGATAATCCTAGTCGGTGATAACATTACTGTTCCCATCTCTATTACAGAACCGTACATGAGATTTTCACCTCATACGGCTCCTGGAAAGCCTTAAGTAAATCTAAGGACCGGGCCGATTATTTATCTCGTGATATATCCCTAAGATATAGAAGATTAAAATCTATCGAACGGTTCTGGATTAGACCAATTCAATTCTGTCTGTTCTAGAAATAACTAAATAAGAAAGATAAATCCATTTTAATAAAAGATACAATAAGGCACTTCTGAATTGATCTCATCCCTTAAAAATCAAAATTTGAATTTGTTGAGTAATAACTGAATTCTTCAATAAAATACTCTTTTAGAATTCTCAATAACCCTCATCATTTTGAATTACGAAAAAGAATTACACATTCGTTTCTTAATTATCATGTGAATTGGATCTCCATGAATATGGATATAAGAAATCAAAAACGAAAGGGAGATCTCTTTTTCGTTTTTGATTTCTTCTTCTTTTTTCGTTCCTATTCTTCTTTTTTGTGCTATGAAAAAGGTACTTAAAAAATTTTAAAGGATTTTTTCGTTCCTGATAGTAATTTATTTAATCAGTGGATGGAAGCATACTCTGGATCGGAGTTGTGGGGAGTACTGCTTGATTTTTTCTACCAACTTAAAGCCCCAATTAGTATTCTTTTTCTATTATTCGTAAATTTTCTTTTCAATAATTTACAAAATCTGTGTTACTAATCCTTTGTGTATCTTGGTGTTTCTAACCATCCACTCCTTTTTTTATTAACCCCTTATTTATTTTATTTTAATACATCTATGATAATTCATACAAATGGTAACTAAAACTCAATAAGGTTGGTCTTTTGAGCCCGCTTCAAAACAGGATGAAAAATTATCCAATCTTGGGTTAAATGGCCTCTTCTCTTTATAATTTTATTTCACTCCATTCTTATACATAGAAAATGAGACTCAATATTTTTACTGCCATTTAAAATAATCATACTATCTATTAACTAATTAACTATAAGTAATAGAGTATTCTGAAATTTTATTCAATATAAGCTGTTTTATTTCACTCATATAACTATCTAATTTAGTTCTTCAATCTGAATTGTGAAAAATAAAATTAAGATAATGAAGGTTTCTATTCAATTTATTCGACTCCTTTCCTATCTAGTACTATAGTACTATATTCCTATATAGTACTATAAAGAGAGGAAAAGAGAGGAGCGTAGCAATAGCAAGCATCGAATAGCTTTTTCGGTTTCAACGAATCGCACGTAGAGATATTGATAAGACACATAGAGTTAATGGTATTTCATAACTAATCGATTGAGCAGCAGCTCGTAGACCACCCAAAAAGGAATATTTATTATTTGACCCATATCCTGACATAAGAAGTCCAATGGGAGCAATACTCGAAATAGCAATCCATAAAAAAACACCGATATTGAAATCAGATAAAACAAAGTTATAGCCAAAGGGAATTACTGAATAACTTATTAGAATTGATATGACTGATATGGATGGTCCGATACTGAATAAACGAATATCTCCCCTAGATGGAATAAGATTCTCTTTGAATAGTAGTTTTGTTCCGTCTGCTAGAGCTTGGAGAATTCCAAAAGGACCAGCGTATTCAGGTCCAATACGCTGTTGTATCCCTGCAGATATTTCTCTTTCTAACCATACAATTGCTAGTACACTTATTGTGATTCCCAATACAAGAATCAAAATAGGTACAAGTATCCATAAAATTCCATAGACCTCTTTGAAAGATTCCAATCCGGAAAAAGAATTTATATCTTGGACTTCCGTTGTATCAATTATCATTTCAACGATCAACTTCTCCCATAATGATATCTATGCTACCTAGTATTGTCATAATATCAGCCAATTTCATTCTTTTAACTAATTGAGGAAGAATTTGCAAATTGATAAAACCTGGTGGACGAATTTTCCATCTCCAAGGAAAACCATTCTGATCTCCTATTAGAAAAATTCCTAATTCCCCCTTTGGAGCCTCAACTCTCACATAAAGTTCTTGTTTCGGCAATTCAAAAGTCGGAGACGATTTTTTACCAATGAATCGATATTCAAAATCATTCCATTCTGGCTCCTTTTCTCTATCAAAGGATCGAATTTCTAAATTTTCATATGGCCCACCTGGAATTCCTTCCAAAGCCTGTTGAATAATTTTAATGGATTCCACCATTTCACCAATTCGAACTAAATAACGAGCTAATGAATCTCCTTCTTTTTGCCATTGAACTTCCCAATCAAATTCCTCGTAACACTCATAATTATCAACTTTACGTAGATCCCATTGTATTCCGGAAGCCCGAAGCATCGGTCCTGATAACCCCCAATTTATAACTTCCTCTCTATCAACAACACCTACGCCTTCAACCCGTTCTAAAAAAATTGGATTTCGCGTAATAAGTTTTTGATATTCAATAACCCTTGTTAAAAAATAATTGCAGAAATCAAAACATTTATCTACCCAACCATAAGGTAGATCAGCCGCTACTCCTCCAATACGAAAATAATTATGCATCATTCTCATACCTGTCGCAGCTTCAAATAGATCATATATTAATTCTCTTTCTCTAAAAATATAGAAAAAAGGGGTTTGTGCACCAATATCTGCCATAAAAGGTCCCAGCCATAGTAGATGAGAAGCTATACGACTTAACTCCAACATAATTACTCGTATATAGCTGGCTCTTTTAGGTACTTGAATATTTCCCAATTGTTCCGGTCCATTTACGGTTATTGCTTCTGTGAACATAGTAGCTAAATAATCCCAACGTGTTACATAAGGCAGATATTGTATAATTGTTCGGTTTTCCGCAATTTTTTCCATACCTCTGTGTAAATAACCCAATATTGGTTCACAATCAATAACATCTTCACCATCCAGAGTAACAATAAGTCGAAGAACACCATGCATTGATGGGTGTTGAGGCCCCATATTGACTATCATGAGGTCTTTTCTTGTAGCTGGGACATTCATAGGTTTTTCCTCGATTCATTCTTCCATGAATCGTTAAAAAAAAAGTTCATCAAAATTCAGGATCTAATAAATCGAATAATTGAAAATAATTCTTGAAATTAACGAATTTGTGAATCCCGAATACCCAACTGATTTATTAATTTTTTATAACGTATTTTATTTTTCTTTGCCAAATAAGACAGTAGTCGTTGCCGTTTTCCTAAAATTATATGTAAACCCCTTTGAGATAAATAGTCTTTTGGGTGTAATTCAAGATGTGAAGTAAGTCTTCGTATCTTATTAGTGAAATTGGATACTTGAAATTCAACTGATCCGGGGTTTTCTTCTTCTTTTTTTTTTTGTGAAATAACAGGTATAAATGAATTTTTTATCATAAAATGAAAGCTTTTCTCCCCCCCCCCTTTTTGGTAGATATTTTTATTGATCAGTAATAGTAATGACACTAATTTTGAATTTTGTATATAAAATTATTTTAATTTACTTAACAATACAATTATTAATTTCTTTTTTTTTCAAATCAATTAGATTCTTATATTTATATTATTAAGGAATCTAATTCAAATAGATAAAAAAATACTATATTTATGGATTCATAAAATAAAAAATTCTATTGTCTTGTTTGTATATTTCAAATAAATATAAGACCATTTTTTTGATTCATTTTTCTATTTATTTCTATCTAATGGATACATCATTGAATTCGTATCAATCCTACAATGCGTGTGCGCATTTATTTATTTTTAAATTATATATATATATATATATAAATAAATAGTTATATTTATTTATATATATATATGTTACGAAAAGTTACGAAAAATATTATGATAATGATAAAAATATTATGATAATGATAAAAATATTATGATAATGATAATATAGAAGAGAAATGAAATGTAAATTATCAATTAAATTTTCAATCGAGGATACATATGTATCCTTAATAGACTGAAACGGCTTCCATTATGGGTATTAAACCAATAGCGATTTATACAAGCTAAATCTTCTAATCGATAATTTGGCCAAAGAAATAATTTAAAATTCATTAGTTTTTTTGTTTCGCTATCAAGATCTTTATTTCTAGCCAAAACTTGACAAAAATTATTTCTTTTATTCTCATTGTCATTTATTGTTTTTCTATGCACAGTATTTCTATTCCTAGGATTGAAACAAATTAGAATTCTCAATTCTCTACGGCGTCTAGTGGACAAAAGTTTTTCAGGAATAAACAAATCATAATGATTTTTATTTTCTGTTATCTTTTGATCAACACGACTTTTTTCTCTGTTTCTTTTCAAAATTTTCCGCTTCTTACTCTTATGAATCAACGGTAGGCTTACGATTTGATATATAAAAGATTCCTCATAGTTTTTTCTAGACAGGCGAATAGGTTCAATAAAAAATGTTAGGTTCTCCTTCAATTCTTTAGTGTCCCTACATTCTGTATAAGAAGAATCCTTAGTAAGCGGATTAACCAAATTTTCTAGATCTAGGTCTACCTTTTTAATCGACATTATAAAAAAATTTTTAAGATTTTTCATTCTACTCAGTAGACAAAGTAACTTGACATCCTCCATCATATTTTCTTGGAAGGAAGCATCACAGTTCAAATAAAAACCCAAATACTTTTCTAGTAAGAAATCCCGTTCTCCCTTTAGATCGGTCCTGTATTTATAATCATTGCGATGTGGTTTTAAATCTACTGGACTCCCATATTCTTGAGTTTCTAACTCGAATTCAGGAGTATTGTTTTGAACATCTTTTCCATAAACAAAGAATTTTATCGGTAAGATCCAAGGATTCTTCTTATATGCATCATAAAATATCCTTAATTTTGAAAAGAACCAAAATCTGGGGTTCAGTAATTTCTGATTCGGTATAGAATTCTTTTTTCTTTTTCCATTCATTCCCATCCAATTTAAATACTTTCTATTCCTACTTTTTTCCATATCTATAATAGGATATTCTTCATATTTTTCCATATCTATAATAGGATATTCTTCATATTCTTTTAGATAATTAGAGATATCACCTATTATATCCAAAAATTCTTTTTTACATGTGTTGTAATTATAAGAAATCGCTTGGTTTTTGTTTGCTTGGAATGGTGATCTATATCCATAAATATAGGATTTTTTCTTATCCGCAAAATTAATATATTGATAGGAGAAAAGATCATATCTATATTGTTTTTTAATTTTTTTTTTAATTTCTAATTCTAATAAGTCTACTTGTTGTTTTTTGAAAAGAATTAATTCTTTTTTTTCATATGAATCATATTCAACTAAATCTTTATTTTGAGCCACACGATGTTTATTGACTCTATTCCTCCAGTTTTGTGCTACTAATCTCGACCATCTGCTCTCAGGTAAATCATATTGATAATGAACCTTTAACCAATTTGTCCATTGATTCATTAACGAATTGGGACGCTTCTTATGTCTTAATTTGGAATTAGATATTCCTTGTATTCTCAAAAAATAATCCTTTATTTCATTCTTAAGAAAAAAAGATCTTCCATGAGATTTAAAAATAGATCCTAACTTATATTTATATCCATTACTAACTTGAGTTTGTGATAGTTTAAAGAATACATATGCTTGTGACAAAGAAGATACATCACAAGAATTCTGTGAATTCATATTCCAAGGTTTGTCTATAATCGACATAAATGGAATTAGACTTTGATTTGTTTTATCAATTCTTTCATTTTTTTTTTTATTGTAAATGTAAATAAATTTGTTTACAATATTTTCAACAAACTCAATAAAAGATTGGCTAAAATCAAGAAAACGTTGCCTATGGATCCTAGCATTACGAGCGATACATAAAAGGCTATCTATGTATAACCTTTCCATGAAAAGTTTGAAAAAAGAATAGGATTTACGGGTTAATCGAACAGTTCTTCTTTTTAATATATTTTTTTCTAATTCTAATCTTTTAGCATCATAAGTAGTTTTGTTCGAATTCAAATCTATCTCTGAAGTTATAATCTCCTCTTTTTTTTCTTCTGTCATTGTTTCTATTTGTTTTCTGATTATCTTTGTTCTAACATTAAGATCTTTTATCCTTCTTTCTCTGATTTCTCTGAATGAATAAATAGATTCAATTTTAACGGGTGATTCCTCAATCTCAATAATCTCAATCTTTGGATTATTCTTACTGATTGTTGAAGTTTTTTTGCTGTCACTCAATTCATCTTCATCTATTGCTTTGGACCTAAATAGAATACTTTGAAGAATACTTTTGATGCTCCCGTTTTCTATTTCGTTTTCTATTAACCAGATTCGAAACCGTTTATTTCTTTCTTTTAAAGATTTTAGAACTCGAAAAAAATGCTTTTTCAAATCTTTTCTCAATTGTTTTTGTATTTTTTGTAAAATGGGACCCAAAAATGAAAAAGGGATTGGGACATGTTCCTCAAGGTACGAATCGACGCATGTTCCATAACCTGTTAAAAACCCGGAGTTTTTTTTTTCATTTTTTTCAGTGGATCTATTTTTTTTTTTCAGTGGATCTATTTTTTTTTTATTGTGCCAAGGTTTTAGAACAAAAGGGTATAAGATCATTATCTGAATACCCTCGTCGAACCAGTTTTTTGGCAATGCGTTCTGGGATACTGGAAAGCCCTGATAGGTGCATTTAATATGCACTTCTCTTCTCAAATCCCTAAAATCTTCTGACCATTCGGGATTTTGAAATAATAAGATACGAATAATATTTTTAATTATTATTAATGACGGTAATACAATATATCTTCTAATAACTGATTGAATTAGTAATACAAAACTTCTAATTATTAGACCATATAGAATGTTTTCCCAGTCTTCTTCTATTTTTCTAAGTCTTCTTTCAGCCTCGTCTTGGTATTCCGCTCTCTCTCTCTCTTCCATCCTTTCCTGAAACTCCAAAAATTCTGAATTGTCAGTACCAGGTTTCCTGAACATTTCTTTCCAATATTGGGATAGATCCTCGAAAAGTTCACCAACCAATAACAGGCGGTCGTCTATTATCCCCCAAAAAACGGGTGAATGGACATTTCCTTGAAAGAGTTTCGAAGTCACTGTTTTACGCCGTTGAGGGCGCATAGATCCTTTAATTATTTCTCGGGCATAATCTGGTTCGCGTGAATTATTATATAGAACATAGTCGTGCTTTAGGTCCGGTTCAGGAACATTGTCACCACCAAGATTCAAATCCAGTGAATCTGTTTGACCAGTAAAAACAACCACACGTTCGATTTTATTGAAACGAATCTGAGGTTCCTTTGTCAAATTTTCCGTCACTTGCTCCAACTCGTCGATTAACTCGTATGACCATCGAGGAACTTGTTTACTGATTTCGTTTATTGAACCACATTTCCTTCTATTAAAAATTGTTTGATTGTTCCGATCAGTTCTAATTGCGTCGAATAAGAATAATTTTTTTCTTTTTTTTTCTTCGGAATAGATTTCTACTTGTTCATGTTCTGGAAATAAATAAAGTCCATCAAAATCGAAACTTGATCTTGATATTGATTTTTCCGAAAATTTACTGATTAAGTTAAAAAAAAAACCAATTTCAGTTAATAATAATTTTCTATCAAATTGATCTATTTTCTGTTCAAATTCTGGATCATTACTATTAATAGAAAGCAGGAGACCATGAATCTTATTTATCAAAATGGAATTTGTTGTGTCAGTTTCATTTTCCATTGATGGTGAAAAGCTTTGTCCACGAAAAGGTCCATTCAACAAAGGATCATATATTTTAGTTAAGTATTTTTTTTTCCTCTTATCATTAGACAATCTAATTCGGTTATCAAATACATCCACTGGAAGAAATTTCTTATTTTTCTTATATTTCTTATCTAGAACTTTTGCCCTTTTTAAAAATTCATTGCTTAGTTTCTTTGTTTTTTCGTTATTAGTGGAGCTCCAAGAATTAGACAATTCATTATCATTATAGGAGATTTTATCTCTTGTGAAGAGATCTATTTTATTTTCCATCATTTTCAAAAAACTAGATAAATCAGGTGGATACGTGAAAGATATTCGTTCTTTTCCATCACTTTGACATATATGAAAAAAAAATTGTGAATTTTCATCTCGTACGGCCCTTTCAAAGTGATCATTTTTTATATATCGCAATGGCCTATTCCATTTTCGATAATCGAAAAGAGTAGTTACAATAGGTTTTTCAAATTCTAAGAGATTCTTATCTTCATCTTCATCTTCATCTTCCTCAACGTTGTCCAAAGTATTATCTTTTTTCGGAAAAAGATAAGTAGTAAGAAGGTCTTTGATGGATCCGTTTTGTTCTTGTATGGATCCGTTTTGTTCTTGTTTAGTTTCTTCTGTTTCCGAATCTATTTCAACATCGATTTCTCGTCCAGTTCCAGCATTGATTTGCTCTCTTTCGCTCTCGTCGTATTCTATGATTTCATCAGTATAAAAATATGGAAGCGGTGCTCTGCCTAAATAGTGGGCAAGGATAACAAAAGAAAATACAACAAAGATTTGACCCACATAATCTCCCAATTGTAACAGAATGTACTTAGGAAATCGCATAGCTAACTTAGATTTGATCGACTTTTTTTGCTGTGACCAAACTAATAATATCAATCCAATACATTTCATCAACAAGATATGACCAATTAACCAACCAACAAAACTACTTGTTAAGAATAACAATTTATTGTTGGATCGAAAGAGATAAATGTTCATTAATCTTATTAAGATTGAACTTGGGAAAAGAAGTGGATTTAATAACTGAAAAAAAAGATGGTTCAAGAATACTTTGTAAATACGAAATTTACGTATTGAATTTGGATTCTTGTATCCGGAATCCAAGTTGTAGTATCCAGAATCCGCCGAATAGTAGTGTTTGTCATTTTTGTGTACGAAATTAAAGAAAAGATACGTTAGAGTTAGGACAGTTATTGTATGAGGTCTAATCAATGCCAAATGAAAAGGCGCATAATAGATCGATATGAACATCATCAGCTGTCCCGTAATAAATCCGGTTGTTGCTGCTATTTTCGTCTCGGTATCTTTTTCCATAACCCGGGCTCGAATAAGGAAGAGATAAGATGGTCCTATGGAGAATGTGCTCAGAAATCCATAATAGAGTCCGATCACAACGGCTGAATTCATTATTTTAAGGCATAAAGCTACTAAATAACCTGGTATCCAAGATTGATAAATCATAAAAACCCTCCTGTGTTTTTTTTTTTTTATTTATTGCAATTTGGATTCTTGCAATTTCAGTATTATTATTATATGATATTATTATATCATATGATAATTCTTAAGAAATAGATAATGGGAAATAGTGTAATTTAATTAGGACATCCAATTGGTTCGATTTGAATTAGAGTGAGACCAGAAATGGAATTGGAATACAATACTAGGTCTGGGGCAACAATATCATACAATATATTTAAATGAACTACTGTACTGTGATTCGAAATATAGTTCGAAATCATTGTATTACTGAATTATTACTGTACTATATAAAATGAATTGGAAGAAAATCTTTCATAATTTGATTAATTGGAAGAAAATCTTTCATTATTATAAACTTATACTTTTTTTCGTTCCTTTTTTATTCTTCCCTTCGAATCTGAAAATCGAAGAGTTAAGTGAATCAAAAAAAACCACGGGAGGTTCATGGCCAAGGGTAAACATATTAGAATAACAGTTATTTTGGAATGTACCAGTTGTGATAAAAAAAGTATTAATAAGGAATCAAGGGGTATTTCGAGATATATTACGCAAAAGAATCGACACAATACACCTAGTCGATTGGAATTGAGAAAATTCTGCCCCTTTTGTTGCAAACATACGATTCACGCCGAGATAAAGAAATAGAGAAAATGGGTTGCTTGTGTGTCACCCTTAGGAGGAAAATTCTATAAATTATATATATATATAACAAACAATCTATAACATGAATTGAAATTATATACATATACCATTATATGGCATATATTTCCTCATATAACAAATATATATTACAAAAAAAAAATAAGAATATAAATAAAACAAACAAATCCTTTTTTTTATAAGAAATGGGATTTTCGGTATAGGAATAAACAAACCATGGATAAATCTAAGCGACTCTTTTTTAAATCTAAGCAATCTTTTCGTAGGAGTTTGTCCCCGATCCAATCGGGGGATCGAATTGATTACAAAAACATGAGTTTACTTTATCGATTTATTAGTCAACAAGGAAAAATATTATCTAGACGCGTGAATAGATTAACTTTAAAACAACAACGATTAATTACGATTGCTATAAAACAAGCTCGTATTTTATCTTTGTTACCTTTTTTTCATTCATTACCTTTTGTTAATAATGAAAAAAAAAAATATGAAAAAAGCGAGTCGATCACTAGAACTACTACCGTTTTTAAAAAAAAAAAATATGAAAAAAGCGAGTCGATCACTAGAACTACTACTGTTTTAAAAAAAAAATAGAGTTACGTTACTCTTCAATTAAATTCCATTTTGAATCGAAACTCAAATTAAATGCGGATTGATATTTTTTTTTTGAGCGTGGTTGTTTGTTTATTTATTTTGATAACTTTGTCATATGAATTCTATTTTATCATACAAATCTCTTTTATTCTACCACCTTCCCGGAGTTGAGTCTCCGGGGAATTTTTAATTTTTTATGATCTCATTGGCAATCATAAAAAGACAATTCCCTTTTAATATAGCTATTTGTGCAACTATTTTACGATTAAGAAGCAATTGACTCTTGTACAGATTATACATTAATTTACTATAAATATAGTATATTTTTTTTTTATTCTGGCCAATTATTGCGTTTATTCGACTGATCCACAAACTGCGAAAGTCCCTTTTTTTCCTATCTCTATCCCGATGAGCCGAAACAAAAGCTTTTATTGTCTGTTGCGAAATAGTTCGAGTAAGTTTTGAATGAGCTCCGCGAAAGCTTGATGTAAATAAACTCATTTTTGTCCTGCGTTTTCGAGCGATAGATCCTCGTTTAACTCTGGTCATTGAATAAATGAGACTTTCATGAATAACTATTTTATTTTTTTCTTTCAGTTATTCTTTTATCCTTTCTAGTCTATTACTAACAAAATGGATTCTTCCAATGTATAAAAGAAAAATTCCAATGGCTTTTGCTACTATAACCTTCCTAACCACGATTTTTTTATTTTTTCTAAGCATTTAACCTCTTAATAAGAAATTCTATTGATACTAGACTAGGTATTCAAAAAAGCATAGTTAATTTAATAGAAAGAGACAAAGAAATGGTGGGTTCCATCGTTTCTATGATTACTTGTTAAACGGTGAGGTCCTCTCTATACACCGGAGCCCCTTCTTTCATTGAATCTTCATTCAATCAATGTTATTGTGAACTTGTACAGTTCACACTTATGGGCTCTACCCATGAAATATCTAGTAATAGGTCTTTCACAAGAAAATCTAACTATACAGTAACGGTATTTAAGTATGAAGATTAGCTGGGTAGTTGACCCTCTTAGTCCGTTATTGCAAAATTTAGGGCATAATTTTTTTTTATTTAAAATTGAATTTTTCCCGCTTAATGGAGAACTATTTGTATTTGTTACCAATGGGAAAGTCTTTTTCATCTTAAATTACAAATTAAGGTGATTCGGTTTGCACCAATCGAAACCATAAATTTTATACACAATAGAATTATATATATAATTCTTATTAATATTATCTTATTAATAGAATAGATTTTTTTATTTTTTTCTATGATCTAAACGAGTCGCACATACACCCTAGTACATGTTCCTCGGCGCTGAGGGCATCCCCGAAGAGCGGGAGATTTTGTTACATTTCGGATTGGCTGTCTTGTGTTTCTAATAAGTTGTTTTATAGTTGGCATGGTGAGTCATTTATATAACGAACGACCCGGTTTAGGTCAAGCTTAACCAGATAATTTTTAATTTTTTAGATTCTAGAAAATCTAGTTAAAATTTGGTTTGTAAGATTAAATTAAAAAGACAAATTATAGATTTTTCGACGATTAGAAAATATCAAATCCTCTATGAGGAATACTTTCTGCTAATAATTTAATAATTTTTTTTTTTTACTCTCCTACGTGATCAACAATTCCGTGGGCTTGGGCTTCTTCTGCTGACATAAAATCATCCCTGTGCATGTCTCTGCGTATCTGCCATGGAGATTTGCCTGTTCTTTGTTGATAAATTTTTATCGTAGTTTCGTGCAGGATCAGCATTTCTTCCGCGTCTAATAGAGATTCTCCTGCTTGTCCATCAATGTAAGAACTAGCAGGTTGATGGATCATTACCCTGATAGTATAACATAATTAAGGGTTTATCCCAATCTTGGATTATAAGGTAAGGGATATAAATAAGAAAAAACAAATTTAATTTAATTTAAAGCCGTACGGGCATCTTTTTTATAGAGCATACGGCTCTACTATAAATATTTAATCTATTTTGACCTTCCATTGAAGAAATACAAAATAGACCGGGTCTATCATACCCAGATGAGTAAATAATCCAATAACCACCTTTCTTTTTTGTTTGAGAATAATTTTTAAAGACTATGATGATTCCGTTGCTCTCTTATTTCGTTTAGTTTTTTATTCAGCAATCCAAAAGTTTCTTTTTATTTTTTCAAATTAAGTTAAAAGTTTTCTGGTATGAAAACTGAAAACAAAAAAAGATTGTGACACTAAAAGGGGCTCCTCATGGATCAGATAAAATCATAAATACCCCTCTTTCATACTACTCTTTCGATATATAATAGAACGGTTTTGAAAAAAAAAATTATTTTTTCATATCGAACTCGAAGTGCCCTGCTTTTTTTACTTAATATTGGCGTAGGCATAGTTTTTCTACAAATAAGAATCATTGGCGCCAAGCGTGAGGGAATGCTAGACGTTTGGTAATTTCTCCTCCTACCAAAAGAAGAGATCCCATTGAAGCGGCTAATCCTACGCATATTGTCTGTACGTCTGCTTCTATAGCTTGCATAATATCAAAAACAGCCATTCCAGATATTACCTCTCCGCCCGGAGAATTTATAAGCAGATACAAATCCCTGGTAGTGTCCACTCCATTGAGATATACCATTATACCGCAAAGTTGATTTGATACTTCACTGTTGACAGCTTGACCTAAAAAAAGTATTCTTCTGTAAAAAAGTATATTGTATAATTCAACCCAAGATGCCTCATCATCTCCAGGAATTAGAAAGCCTACTTTTGGAACACCAACTGGCATAAAATAGAATTGTAAAAATAGAAAAAGATGTCTATCTTACCTTATCTTTGGTGTGAGAACGTAATCAGACAGAATAAGTTTATTTTGTTAAAAAGAATTTTAATTTCGGAGATAACATAAATCAAAAAATAACACTAAATGAATAAAGGAAAGTTTTGACGAATAGGTCGTTCTTGGATATGTCTGCATTTACTGATATAAACAGGCATATCCAATACAAACACTCATATAAAACCACCGCCATTGCGTATTGTTACTTATCGGATATAGAATAGATCTGCTTCTTTATTGTTCCTACGAATAGAATATTCCATTGTTACTAAAAAACTAGAACAAATATAAATTCTTTAATGCGAGATAATTTACTAAAAGTAAAAGGGGAAGGTCCATAGGATAGTTTTTTACAGTGCAATAAAGTTACATAGTGTCTATTTTTTGTTGATATAAGAGGTATTTTCATGGGTTTGCCTTGGTATCGTGTTCATACCGTTGTATTAAATGATCCCGGCCGTTTACTTTCTGTCCATATAATGCATACAGCTCTGGTTGCTGGTTGGGCCGGTTCGATGGCTCTATATGAATTAGCAGTTTTTGATCCCTCTGACCCTGTTCTTGACCCAATGTGGAGACAGGGTATGTTCGTTATACCCTTTATGACTCGTTTAGGAATAACCGATTCGTGGGGTGGTTGGAATATCACAGGAGGGACTATAACGAATCCGGGTATTTGGAGTTACGAAGGTGTGGCCGGGGCACATATTGTGTTTTCGGGCTTGTGCTTTTTGGCGGCTATTTGGCATTGGGTCTATTGGGATCTAGAAATCTTTTGTGATGAACGTACTGGAAAACCTTCTTTGGATTTGCCAAAAATATTTGGAATTCATTTATTTCTTGCAGGGGTGGCGTGTTTTGGTTTTGGCGCATTTCATGTAACAGGATTATTTGGTCCTGGAATATGGGTATCCGATCCTTATGGACTAACCGGAAGGGTACAAGCCGTAAATCCAGCATGGGGTGTGGACGGTTTTGATCCTTTTGTTCCGGGGGGAATAGCCTCTCATCATATTGCAGCAGGAACATTGGGCATATTAGCAGGCCTTTTCCATCTTAGTGTGCGTCCACCTCAACGTTTATACAAAGGATTGCGTATGGGAAATATTGAAACCGTCCTTTCCAGTAGTATCGCTGCTGTATTTTTTGCAGCTTTTGTTGTTGCTGGAACTATGTGGTATGGTTCAGCAACGACTCCGATTGAATTATTTGGTCCTACTCGTTATCAATGGGATCAGGGATATTTCCAGCAAGAAATATACCGAAGAGTTGGTGCTGGGCTAGCCGAAAATCAAAATTTATCAGAAGCTTGGTCTAAAATTCCTGAAAAATTAGCTTTTTATGATTACATCGGCAATAATCCGGCAAAAGGGGGATTGTTTAGAGCGGGCTCAATGGACAATGGAGATGGAATAGCTGTTGGTTGGTTAGGGCATCCTATCTTTAGAGACAAAGAGGGGCGTGAACTTTTTGTACGTCGTATGCCTACTTTTTTTGAAACATTTCCGGTTGTTTTGGTAGACGGAGACGGAATTGTTAGAGCAGATGTTCCTTTTCGAAGGGCAGAATCGAAGTATAGTGTCGAACAAGTCGGTGTAACTGTTGAATTCTTTGGTGGCGAACTCAATGGAGTCAGTTATAGTGATCCTGCTACTGTAAAAAAATATGCTCGACGTGCTCAATTGGGTGAAATTTTTGAATTAGATCGTGCTACTTTAAAATCGGATGGTGTTTTTCGTAGTAGTCCAAGGGGTTGGTTTACTTTTGGACATGCTTCGTTTGCTCTGCTCTTCTTTTTCGGGCATATTTGGCATGGTGCTAGAACCTTGTTCAGAGATGTTTTTGCTGGTATTGATCCAGATTTGGATGCTCAAGTAGAATTTGGAGCATTCCAAAAACTTGGAGATCCAACTACAAAAAAACAGGCAGTCTAATAGAAATTGGTTTGTTCCTTTTCGATTCGACTTTTTTTTGTTGTTATTTGAATTTGATATAGGGAACTATAGAAATCTCGATTTCAATCATTCCATTTTCTTTTACTTCTTTTACTTTCTTTTTTTTATCCAGGAGATAATCCCCAAAAACAGGTATGAAAGCTATAATTGTAAACCACGATCAAATCTATGGAAGCATTGGTTTATACATTCCTCTTAGTCTCGACTTTAGGAATCATTTTTTTCGCTATCTTTTTTAGAGAACCCCCTATAGTTCCAACTAAAAAGACGAAATGATTTTGAATTACCTCAATTGAAGTAATGAGCCTCCAATATCGTAATATTGGGGGCTCATTACTTCAACTAGTCCCCATGTTCTTCGAATGGATCTCTTAGTTGTTCAGAGGGTTGCCCAAAAGCAGTATATAAGGCATACCCAGTAAAACTGACAATTAAACCAGATATAGAGATGGCAATTAGGGTTGCTGTTTCCATGATTCTATAATATCAAGACTACAATGGATCTATAGGGTAAGATCCTTTATTTACAATTTACAGCGGAATGGTATACAAAGTCAACAGATCTCAATGAAAAAAAAAAAATAGGATTTATGGCTACACAAACCGTTGAGGGTAGTTCTAGGTCTGGTCCAAGACGAACTGTTGTAGGCGATTTATTGAAACCATTGAATTCAGAATATGGTAAAGTAGCTCCAGGGTGGGGAACTACCCCTTTGATGGGTATTGCAATGGCTCTATTTGCGGTATTTCTGTCTATTATTTTAGAGATTTATAATTCATCCATTTTACTGGACCAAATTTCGAATTAGATTCACAAGAACCAACTAACTAGCTTTTCAATAGAAAGTAAAGTTTAGCATTTCGGTCGTTGATTTTTAGACCATTCAATTTTTATTTGGTAGTTCAACCGCGAAACTTCTTTGTTTCTGTATTTCCGGAATATGAGTGTGTGACTTGTTATAATTGATCCTATTGATAGTACAGAACATAAAAAGGATACGTCATCTTTCTTATCTTGATAGAGATGGCTTTACCCCGTCAGATATTTATTCTAGTATCTGGAGCACGGAATATAGAAAAGAAATAGATTCTAAAGTATTAGAACTATGATTCATACTTAATATTTATATTTAGACCTCGCAACCGGACGAAAAAAAATTAAAGAGTTAGAACAATCAATTTAGAAAAATAAATGGAACGATTTTTATTCTTTTAAACTGCCGCCGCTTATCTTTATTTTGATCAAAGGACAAAAGTTTCTTTGTATTTTTTTTTTCATTATATCTATTCTATATCTATTCATTGAATAAGTGATGATCCAGCAGTTCTTACTCAGGGAATTTTTGGACTTCGATTAAAGGTTTTTTTTTGAAATCATCGTGGTTCTGGTATGAATCTGAGGTTTTTGAATTGATTCTATAGGGTCTTAACAAGAAAATTCCTATCAATAATACAATAATAATAAAAAAACAACAGTAAAATCGTATCGTATTACATCCACAAATAAAAAAAAAAAAAAAATGAGGTAAATATAAATAATAGAATATTCAAGAGGCCGGTAAGGATCAAGAGAAAAAAACAGTGAGCCGACTTGAAATTTTGGCATTATAAACACAAAGAATAGCTTTCGGATTTCCATTTTTTTATCTTCAAAAAAGATTGGAATCATTAGGATTAAGTTAAGAAGTTTAAAATTTTCTATTACACATATCCGTTTTCCAAAAAACTAGTATTTGAGTATTTTTGTTTGAGCCGTACGAGATGAAATTCTCATATACGGTTCTCAGGGGGGTCCTTTGGTTTACCTATCTCAATAAAGTCTATGATTGGTTCGAAGAACGTCTTGAGATTCAGGCGATTGCCGATGATATAACTAGTAAATATGTTCCTCCTCATGTCAATATATTTTATTGTTTAGGAGGAATTACACTTACTTGTTTTTTAGTCCAAGTAGCGACGGGTTTTGCTATGACTTTTTATTATCGTCCGACCGTTACGGAGGCTTTTGCTTCTGTTCAATATATAATGACTGAGGCTAACTTTGGTTGGTTAATCCGATCAGTTCATCGATGGTCGGCAAGTATGATGGTCTTAATGATGATCTTGCACGTATTTCGCGTGTATCTCACCGGTGGTTTTAAAAAACCTCGCGAATTGACTTGGGTTACGGGTGTAGTTTTGGGTGTATTGACTGCATCCTTTGGTGTAACTGGTTATTCCTTACCTTGGGACCAAATTGGTTATTGGGCGGTAAAAATTGTAACAGGTGTACCCGACGCTATTCCTGTAATAGGATCGTCGGTGGTAGAGTTATTGCGCGGAAGCGCTAGTGTGGGACAATCTACCTTGACTCGTTTTTATAGTTTACATACTTTTGTATTACCTCTTCTTACTGCCGTATTCATGTTAATGCACTTTCCAATGATACGTAAGCAAGGCATTTCTGGTCCTTTATAGAGACATAGATATTAGTAATCAATCATTTTGGGGAGGAGTAATAGTATTTCATTGCTACAAATATGCATTATTTAAAAAATAAGACATGTATTTGGATATTTCCCTTCAACAATTCGTGTATGTCAAATAAAGAATTTATTTTGTTAAGTTGAAGGGAACTCTCCGAAAAAAGAATGGATTATGGGAGTGTGTGACTTGAACTATTGATTGGGCCGTGCAGATATATGACTTGATCTTATCTGCCACATTTGAATTCACAATTAAATGTGTCTTTTTTCCAACCACCGTGCCAGTCCCCTACGGAGGATAAGCCGGTTCGCTTGAAGAGAATCTTTTCTATGATCAGACTCGATCATATCCTGCATGAACAGGCTCCGTAATATCCAGTGATATAATCCAGATTATGTCTTATGTATTTCACTTAACTTAATAGTATGGAAATGCATTCATTTCTTATGCATTGACTCAATTTATGATACTATCGGAGTGAAATCAA